TCGTAAACAAGAAGATTGTTTACTAAGAAACAACAAGAAAAATTCATATTCTGATACATAAGAGTTATATAGGAATTGAAATAGTCTTTTATTTTCTTTTTTCAAAAGAAAAATCGATTTCATTGAAGTAATAAGACTATTCCAATTCGAATAATAGTTGAAAAAGAATCGTAATAAATGCAAAGATGGAACATCTTGAATCCGATATTCAAGGAGTTGAACCAGGATTTCTAAATGGATAGGATAGGGTATTTCTATATGTGATAGATAATGTAAATGCAAAAATTTGTCTTCTAAAAAGGGAAATAGTGAATGAATAGATTGTAAATTTTGAAACTTTGGTATTTCTTTTTCTTCCGGACAGGATAGTCGCCCTAGCGAAAGTGGGATTTCTACAACGATCGCAAACCCCTCAGATAGAATCTGAGAATAAAACTCAGAATAAAAATAATTGCTGTGATCCAGCAATCGATCTTGATTAGGCTGATTAACCGAATTAATCCAAAAATTCTGCTGATACATTCGAATAATTAAACGTTTCACAAGTAGTGAACTAAATTTCTTGTTATTATTAGAACCAATAATTTCCACAGGTTCGCCACCATTTAATCTATAATCATGGGCAAATGCATAAATATATTCCTGAAAGAGAAGTGGGTAGACGAAGTATTGTTGACGAGATTTCCGTTTTTCTGAATACCCTTCGAATTTTTCCATTTGTATTTCTACTTGAAATCAGAGAAAAAAGCATTTCTTGGTTTATCAAATGATGATACATAGTGCAATATGGTCAGAACAGGGTGTTGCATAATCCAAACCCTGTAAAGAAAGGGAGTCTAATCCATAGATCTTTTTCCGCTCCTTTTCTATCCAATTAGTTTATGTTTGTTCTAATTACAAAACAAACAAGAACTAATCTTTTATTTTTGCAGGCCAATCGCTCTTTTGACTTTGGAATACAGTCTCTTTATCAATATACTGTTTCTTTTACACATTCAATTCATAACATCTCTTTTCAATCCATAATCAAGAATAATTAGGATTTCTAAAAAAAAAAGTAAAGGGTCCACTCATAGGAAAACCTAACCTTTCCCCGCATCAGGCACTAATGTCTTTTTAACGTCTAATTAGATCGGGGAATCCTTCCAATTAAGAAGTTAAGCTCGTTGCTTTTTATTCTACCAGAATTAGAGCCAGGCTCTATCCATTTATTCTCTAGACCCAGAAAATAGAAAATCGGAATTTTTTTATTAAAAAAAATAAATAAATTGATTTTATTACGACATGCTATTTTTTCCATTCATTACCTTTGAGGATCAGTCGTGGTCTTCTAGACTCTACCAAGAGTCCGGACGAATTTGTTGCTTCATCCAAATGTGTAAAAGATCATAGTCGCACTTAAAAGCCGAGTACTCTACCATTGAGTTAGCAACCCGGAGAAAATAGGATCTCTTAGACACGATCGAAATCCAAAAATCGATGGAATTACACCGGACGCTCCTGTCAAAACATTGAATTAGCAAGACATCAAAAAAAAAAAATTATTACCCATTACTCAAATACCAAAATGAACTGATCCCGTTAAATTTGACTAAGGGTAAAAAAGGAGCGGCCCCAATCAGAATGGCAAAATTGTCATTTTTTTGGCAATTTGTATTTTTTTATTTCTTTAAATAAAAAAATCTTCTATGAGAGTACATGCAAGGGGGGCAACCCCCATCATTTAGGCGAAGTGTAGACGGAAATACCTAATATGGAGTGACGATAAAGAGACCCAGCTATCTACAAATTCTAGATGTGCAATAGACCTTTGTCAATGGAAATACAATGCAATTAGATACAAAAAGGAAATAAAATAAGGACTTTTGTTGGATTGGCACGACATAAATGCAGCAAAAAAAAATAGGACTAAGAAAGAGGCAAATTGTGTCTAAATAATTAAGGGGTACTAGCGACCCTCTCCTGCTTTTTTATTCATTTAGTTCTTCAATTAACTCAAAGTTCTTTCTTTATCTTTAAAGAATTCTGCCTTCCTTAAAATATCAGAAACAGTTCTTGTAGGTCGAGCACCCTTTTCAAGGAAATAGAGAATAGCTGGAACATTTAAACAAGTTTGATTCTTTATTGGATCATAAAAACCCACTTTTTGAAGATCTCTTCCTTCTCTTCGAGATCGAACATCAATTGCAACGATTCGATAGATAGCTTATTGGGATAGATGTAGATAAACAACCCCTCCCCTAGAAACGTATAGGAGGTTTTTTCCTCATACGGCTCGAGAAAATGATTCTAATTTCTGTCTATAATACTAAATTTCTGTCTATAATACAAGTAAATAGAAATTAGATTATGACTTGCATAAATTTCCTTAAAGAAAAGAAAAAACAAATTTCATTTATACTCATGACTCAAGTTGGCTAATTTTTACTGACAGATTTCAAAAGAAAAACCCTTCGAAATTTTTTGAGTCGTCTCTAAACTCTTTTCTTTATCTCATCTCGAACAAATTTACTTTTATTCCTTATTCTGATCTAATTCTATTGTTATTGTTGAGACGGTTGAAAATCGTGTTTACTTGTTCCGGAATCCTTTATCTTTGATTTGTGAAATCCTTAGGTTTAGACATTACTTCGGGAATTCCTATTCTTTTTTCTTTCAAAAGAGTAGCAACATACCCTTTCTTTTTTCTTATTTCCTTCGATAAAGCATTTTACTCTTCTATAGAAATCAAATATGAACGATTGATTCAGATAGACTTTTAATGGAAAAAGTTTTTCCAATCTTGCAAAATTGGACTTTTTTCTTATTTTAATCTTTTGATTTCTATATTAAGGATAGACTGACAAAGTTAGCCTAATTTATTAGTTTTCACTAACCCTAGATTCTTTCCCTTGATAAAAAAGAAATTATGTCCTCTCGAGCTCCATCGTGTACTATTTACTTACAAACAACCCAACGCAAATTTGGTTCGGGACGAATAGAACAGACTATGTCGAGCCAAGAGCATTTTCATTACTATGGAAAATGATGGATAACAAAATCCACAATCGATTATGTCCTTCAAGTCGCACGTTGCTTTCTACCACATCGTTTTAAACGAAGTTTTACCATAACATTCATTCCTCTAATTTCATTGCAAAATAGTATCGAGAATTGATCCAATATGGAAGGAATCATGAATAGTCATTGCTTTTGTATACTAATTCAAACTTGCTATCTATGGAGAAATATGAATAAAAGAAATAAGTATTTATCGGGGAACACTCGGCAAAGATCCCATTTATTTAAACTCATATTCTATCCTATGAATGAAACATAGTTAGAAAAAGAGGAATAAGATAGTTTTCTTAAGACTTATTTATTATTGAATTTCTATTCTCAACAGATAACTCAAGATGATCAATCCTGAAATGAGAAGGATCTACTCTTCCCCAACAAATCAACTATTAACCTCCAGTTGAATTAATTTAATTAATTAATATATTTGAATTTTTCTGTAACAAAAAAAACAATTAACTAGTAACCAAATAAGCGATCTTAATGAAAAGATTAGTAGTTTTGAGGTAGTTATAAAACTCTCATACTTCTTCGCTTCGACTCGAATAACAAAAGAAAAACTAAAAATAAAAAATAAGATAAGAAAAGTACGATTTTTTTTTCAATCAATTCAAAAGTCGAGTAGACGGAATATATGAATTTCTCGCTAATCCTCGCATTCCATTGATTTAGAAATGGATATTTGCAAATCAGATAATACCTAAAAAAAAATCGAGTCCCTATCCGTAGAATGGAAACCCTTTTCTTTTTTCTCGCGCCGATCTTGGTCAAAAGTTTTAAGGCCTGTGCGGAAACTAAAGAACTAAAGTAAGTAAAAAAAAGAGGGGTACTTCTTTTCTTTCATATTGGGTGTCAAACATATCCTGTAAGAATTCCCACTTCATAGATACGGAGCATAAAATTTATCTAAAAAGTTCGAATTTCAAAACACATATTCAAAAAACATATTGAGTAATGAGTAGTAGGGGCATATCCTGAATGTGCCCGATAGACAAAAATTTTTCATGAAAATAAAAAGATTAAATTTGACTGGACTTGACACTTTATTTTTTGTTTTCTGAGAAAGAAAATGAATGCTTCGAAATGCATCTAATCTACGAGTTCATAAGAGATAATTATTCTCTTTAATAAACTTTTTTTTGTGTCGTGCAGGGCATAATATGATTCCATCTTTCGCTTCATCAGAAAAAATCTGGGACGGAAGGATTCGAACCTCCGAGTAACGGGACCAAAACCCGCTGCCTTACCACTTGGCCACGCCCCATTTCGTTTTATGCGACACTAACACTAATAAACACTATTATTTTTATATATTATTCGTCAATCCCACTTCAATTACCTAAAAAATGAGGGATATTTTCTTGCTAGGATTCTAGACATGCGGATAATATAGAATCCAAAAAATGCATTGATCATTACATGGAATTCTATTAAGATATTATATGAAAGTCGAATTTCTTCCATTCTCATTTGAGAATGCGAATACAAGGAGGTATTTTGTGTTTGGGAAAGCCCGAAGAAAAAGGATTTTGAATCCACCTTTTTTTTTTCTTTTTTTCCCTTAGAAAAATAACTCAATCAATCAAAATCAAATTATTCACTCTACAAGAACAAAATGCTTGTTATGCCTAATATACTTAGTTTAACCTGTATCTGTTTTAATTCTGTTCTTTGTCCGACTAGCTTTTTCTTCGCCAAATTACCCGAAGCTTATGCCATTTTGAACCCAATCGTGGATGTTATGCCCGTCATACCTGTACTCTTTTTTCTATTAGCGTTTGTTTGGCAAGCCGCTGTAAGCTTTCGATGAAATCTTTACTATTCTGTCTGCCAAATTGAATGATGTATTCATTCCAAAAAAATTTTAAAAATAGATAAGAGCCGAGAAGTCTTATATTATGAACCTTCGATTCTAAAATTCAAAATTGAATGTATAGCTACAGCAATAAATTTGGATCAGCCTTTCTATCCCCTGCGCCTACGTTGAACAGGTACCTTTAGGTATCCACACAATACCTAAACAAATTTTTGATATTGATAAAAGTGCTTATTATAAAGCAATTCTTTAAATTTTTTTTAAGAATTGCTTTTTGCATTTTTAGGTGTCAAAATAAACAAAACCCACCCTAGTGGATCTGTGTGGTAAGAAAAAATGGGTAATCTATTCCTTAACAAAAAAAATTTTGGAGATTACGTAATGCTTACTCTCAAACTTTTTGTTTATACAGTAGTGATATTCTTTGTTTCCCTCTTTATCTTTGGATTCTTATCTAATGACCCAGGACGTAATCCTGGGCGTGAGGAGTAAAATTTTTGGGAATTTTTTCTTACAAATTGGATTTATTCCGTACATTTATCTATGAGAAAATCCGGGGGTCTGAATTCCTTATAATTGGAAAGTCCCAAATGATCCGAAGGGGCGGAAAGAGAGGGATTCGAACCCTCGGTACAAAAAAATTGTACAACGGATTAGCAATCCGCCGCTTTAGTCCACTCAGCCATCTCTCCCCGTTCCAAATCGAATGGTTTTCATGATATAACAGAGGCAAGAAATAACGATTGCAAAAAATCCATCCTTTTTCTTTCATTTCAAAAGTGCATAAAAATTATATTGCCAATTCCATTTTAATTATATTCTTTTTTTGTATCTTAATGTTAATAAAAAAAAGAATAAAATTCTTGTTTTTTCTTTCCAAAATTAAATATAGGCTGGGCTGAGATGAGAGACAATTAGATATATTTTCTCTTCAGCGGGCAGTTCTATATAGGATTTGTTAGAATAAAAGAAGCAGGTTATAAAAAAAAACTTTTTTTTTCGATTATTTATCCACAAAGCAAAAAAGGTTCTTATCAAACCCACAAAAAAATTGGAAACAAAGATAAAGTAAGTAGACCTGACCCCTTGAATGATGCCTCTATCCGCTATTCTGATATATAAATTCGATGTGGATGAAATTGGTGTATAAGCGGATTTTTTGTATTTCCTTAGACTTAGATCGTGCACGGCAAGAATTTTTCGCTATTTACGATTTCATATTCTTGTTACTAGACGTTCTATAGGAATAAGAAAGGAATAAGAAGAAATCGCAACTCTTTTCCGTTACACATAAAAAGGGTTTCAAAAGTCAATTTTTCTTTTCAATATCTTTCTTTTTTTTTTTTCAGAATCCTATTTTTGTTCTTCCACCCATGCAATGCAATAAGAACGAATGATAAAAGAGGTTTTTTCCCTTAAAAGGTAGGCTTTGAAATAGGAATCATGGAATAATGCGGAATTCAAATGTTTATTTCTTTATTTCTATAGTAATAAGTATAAGAAAAATTAATTGAATGAAATTCGTGGATTTACTACGACCTTGGTTGTGACCCCATAGATAAAAATGAAAAATTTCTATCTTCGAGACCATTGAAAAAGGGCATTGAACGAGAAAGAAATCGTCCACAGATAATCAAGCTATCGTATGCCATGGAAATAATATGAGGTGCTCGGAAATGGTTGAAGTAATTGAATAGGAGGATCACTATGACTATAGTCCTTGGTAGAGTTACTAAAGAAGAAAATGATCTATTTGATATTATGGACGACTGGTTACGAAGAGACCGTTTCGTTTTTGTAGGATGGTCCGGCCTATTGCTCTTTCCTTGTGCTTATTTCGCTTTAGGGGGTTGGTTTACAGGTACTACTTTTGTAACTTCTTGGTATACCCATGGATTGGCTAGTTCCTATTTGGAAGGTTGCAATTTCTTAACCGCGGCGGTTTCCACTCCTGCCAATAGTTTAGCACACTCTTTGTTGCTACTATGGGGCCCGGAAGCACAGGGGGATTTTACTCGTTGGTGTCAATTAGGTGGTCTGTGGACTTTTGTCGCTCTCCATGGGGCTTTTGCACTAATAGGTTTCATGTTACGTCAATTTGAACTTGCTCGGTCTGTTCAATTGCGGCCTTATAATGCAATTTCATTCTCTGGTCCAATCGCTGTTTTTGTCTCCGTATTCCTTATTTATCCACTGGGACAATCTGGTTGGTTCTTTGCGCCGAGTTTTGGCGTAGCAGCGATATTTCGATTCATCCTTTTCTTCCAAGGATTTCATAATTGGACGTTGAACCCATTTCATATGATGGGAGTTGCCGGAGTATTAGGCGCAGCTCTGCTATGCGCTATTCATGGGGCTACCGTAGAAAACACTCTATTCGAAGATGGTGATGGTGCAAATACCTTCCGCGCTTTTAACCCAACTCAAGCTGAAGAAACTTACTCAATGGTCACTGCTAACCGCTTTTGGTCCCAAATCTTTGGTGTTGCTTTTTCCAATAAACGTTGGTTACATTTCTTTATGCTATTTGTACCCGTCACCGGTTTATGGATGAGTGCTATTGGCGTAGTTGGCCTGGCTCTGAACCTACGTGCCTATGACTTCGTTTCCCAGGAAATCCGTGCAGC